TATACCCCTCCAATTTAGATTGAAAAAAGAAAAGAAGGGGTAAAGACAAATAGTCTTCTTGACAATATACATATTTTGAATGCGGTAAAAGTAATTCCTAGAGAAAGAATATAAACAGGCAAAAGACTTTTCATACTTTTTTTCATCATACCTAACCTAATTACCAGGAAGAATTTGTTCTTTTTTACAAATTTACAAATTTGATGTTGATAAATCCACGGATCTAGAAATTCATTTCGGACACTTGAACCTTCTCAAACTGTTTCTTTTTAAGAACCAAAAAGATTTGTGCAAAAACAATAGATGCCAAGAAGAACAAAAGGCCTTGGACACGTAGTGGATCTTGAAGTACTATTTCTGCATCCCCCTGACCAAATCCACCCACATTAGGATTACTTGTTAATGGTTGATCGAGTTTGATAGATTCACCCTCTGAAACAAGAAGTTCTGGTCCTGGGGGGATAATATCAACCACTTGATGTCCATCCAATGCATCCGTTATGGTTATTTCGTACCCCCCTTTTTCTTTTCGTATGATTTTGCTTACTATACCTGTTGCCGTAGCATTATAAACTGTATTGTTACTTTTGTTCCCGTCGGGATAAATCTGACCCCTTCCCCTGTTTCCGCCTACGTATATGGGATATTTTAAGAAATGAACATCCTTATTACTAGCAGGGTCTGGGGAAAGAATAGGAAAGGTTATTTCACTATATTTTTGACCAGGAACAGGACCTATCACAAGAATATTTTTCTTAGTGGGGCGGTAGTTCTGAAAAGACAGATTGCCTATCTTTTCTTTCATCTCGGGCGAAATACGATCAGGTGGGGCTAACTCAAACCCCTCCGGTAAAATAAGAACAGCACCCACATTCAAAGCCCCTTTCTTACCATTAGCAAGAACTTGTTTCAGTTGCATATCATAAGGAATTCTAACAACCGCTTCAAATACAGTATCAGGAAGTACCGCTTGTGGAACCTCAATATCCACGGGTTTATTAGCTAAATGGCAATTGGCACATACAATACGCCCAGTTGCTTCTCGTGGATTTTCATACCCCTGCTGCGCAAAAATGGGATATGCATTTGAAATGGATGCCCCGGTTATTATATAGATCATGAGCGATACGGAAATGGATCGAGTAATCTCCTCCTTTATCCAAGAAAAAGTATTTCTAGTTTGCATGGTCCAATCATTGATCCCGAAAATTTCTACAATAAAATTAGGTAGGTCACTAGTATAGTTCCCTATCCACGATTCTGCTATTTACTTTTACTGAAAAAAATTACTGAAATAGAGGAGGAATTGTATTCCCCTGATGGGTAGAAAGAGTAAAGTAAGTACGACTTTGTTTGCATGCTTTGCTTCTATACAAAGTAAGAAGGATTATAATTGAATCCGTGAATCATTTTTCAGTCATTCATTGAATGATAAATAACTACAAGTGACGGAGATACACGATTTAAATACCGAAAGATCCAATATTTTAAAATTGTATCTAGAATGACTGGAAAGGTAGAAACAAGACCAGATATAATTTGATCATTATGAGCAAATCCAAAATCTTTGTAGATATAGCCAATCATTAGTTCCCAACCGTGGGGCGAATGGAATCCGATACATAAATCAGTTAATAAAAGAATAGAAAAAGCTTTTATTGTGTCGCTTAAATTATATAGGAATTCTTGAACCCAAGAGTTAAGAATAAAAAGTTCTTCATTCCCCAAAATAGAATAAGCACTTAGAATAACGAAACAGATTAGATTTGTCGAGACGTGCAAAATCGTATGGAGACGATCCTCATTGTGCATCTTGATCAATTGGATCGTTTCTTTGTGGATTCCTATACGAAGTTTTTGTAGATGTGTTTCCGGGTATTCTTTTATCATTTCGGCCAACAGGAAGAGTTCCTCTACTTCTATGAATTGTTCTAGAATACTCTTTTCTTGAATATCATTCAAAAAAGTTTCGGATTGCCTAGTATTCCACCAATTAGTAATCCAAGATTTCAGACTTTTATTAAATGAGAGAGAGATCCACCAGGGCAAACATACTATAGATGCAAGATATAGAAGGGGAGTGAATGCTTTCTTCTTTGCCATTTTTTCATCTGTGAATTGAATTGTTAATGAACCCACCTCATTCATTGACTTTATGTGATTTACTCTTTCTCTCAGGCATGACTTTCATTATATTCATTATATTATAAGGTAGGGGCCCATGAATCTATTCTCTGTTTTTTTTTTGATTCAGTGCTTAGTCCTTGAATCTAAAAAGAATACAGAACTAGAAAATAAGAATCCACTTTGAATTCGAATGTTCGAATGAAATATATATATTATATATTGTTATATTGTTTCCAGATATCTCAATTGATCAAATTCGAAGCAATTGCCCTCTTTCGATAACTGCCCGAAAGATCAAATACTAAAGATTATTCTATTCAGATTTTGAGACGAAGGAGCTCCCTGTTGATATCAAGATATCAATCAAACATGTCGAAAAATTTTCGCGGGTTATCTAGACTATATATAGTCTAGAGTCCAGGAATAATTGAAAAAAAGTATGAAAAATATTATGATGATCAAAAATGAGTCACAAAAAAAGACAGAAAAGTTCTCATTACGTTTATCATTATGTTATAAGAAAGAAATATACTTGTTTAGTTCTTAAGGAACACAAAAGAAAGTATAAAAGGGGAGGGACCGATTGACAAAAGGAAAGTAGAGAAAATTTACAAGATATGATCTATCTGTATCTAACGTATCAACTCCAAATATTGAAAATAAAAAGCGAAAGTCTTTATTTCGAAATACTTTGATATATGAGATGAATCCATTATTTCGATTTCTTGCTTGTTTTGTTACTGAATTAAGTTGAGTGGTTTTACATTTACAGACGCATAAAAAACAATTTTTGTGGACAAAAAAAAACAGTTTTGTTTTATGTTATGACTCTTACGTATACGTCTGCTTTGCTTTGATTCGAATGGGCATTCTGAAGAAACTTCAGTTTAGTTCTTCTATAGAAAAAAGAGGATTCTTGGCTTGAGTTTTTTCCTCCTGTCGAGAAAGCATTTATTCTGCAATTCATTTCAAAAGACTTCAATCGGTACACGCAAAAAATAGGACAATTCAGCAGCTTTTTGCTCAATTTCTCGTGGAGTCAAATTCTCATCAGTACGAGTCAAGGGAACGGCCCCCTGGCCTCTGATTTCCATATAAAGGACACGACGAGCATAAATACCCTCTTTAACTTCTATTCTGATGGACTGAATATCTTTCATAAGGAATCGTAGAAAGATTCGACGATTTTTTCCAGGAAAACCCCAACGAAAAATACATACTATTCCCTCTTTTCTATCGAAGCGATCATAACCACTACCTACATTCCAAAAAATCGTGCACCACAAATAGGAACTAATAAAGAGACCTGCGATCCCATAGAAAGACATCACGATTCCTTGTGGAAAAAAAACTATTTGCTGAGACGGAAATAAAGATATCAAATTCCTACCAAGATAACTCGAAGTTCCAACTAATAAAAACCCTAATGAACCAAAAAAAAGGATAAAGGCCCAGCAGAAATTGCTTGTTTTTCGAGACCCCACTATAAATTCTATCCATATAGATTCTGATCGCCAACTCATACATACTAGATCCAGTTGCATTTTATTGGAATTGAGAGAATAACCAAAAAAATTCGACTTTACTTTTTTTGTTTCCGAAGTAACTCTCATCAACTAGTACTATTTTGATATGAACTTTTAGAAGTAATTCATCAAATTGCTTAGATCTAAAATCATCCCCTTTATATGATCCCCTATACAGATCTACTAGATATATAGACTTTAATTTCATACATCCGGATCGGTACCGATCCGCTTGCTATAATTCATTTACCCCTATATCATGTTTACGTATGCATAAGAGTAGCTTTTTCATTTATGTTCGGGGAAGCCGGATGTTATACAATATTCTACTAAATAGATATCCGTGGCATCTAAGTCTTGAAAAAAAAAAAATCGATAAGATTTGGTCTTGGCCTTGGCCCCATCGAATCTAAAAAATCTTAGTTTTTTGAACATACAAAGATAAAGAAGCCATTGCAATTGCCGGAAATACTAGGCCTACTAAAGGCACAAAAATAGAGGGAAAGCTGCTGAAAGTTGTCATAAAATGGGTACCTCAATTTACTATTTGTACCTGTTATTGTTATATTGTCAGTTAGAAATATATCTTATAAAAATTATAATTATATTAGAATTCGTATATTATACTAAGTATATCTAAATACTAAGTATATCTAAGTGAGTATATATATCTAATAAGTGCAAGGAATGTAGAATTAAATAAAAGGACTTGCCCATCTTTCTAAATCAAATAAAATAGGTGTATGATAAGATAATCCACTTTCTTTATTATCTTACTTTATTCTTACTTTTCTTATTATTATTATTCTATTGTTATTCTATTGTTCTTGTCTTCTAATTTGAATTTCTAATTTGAATTTAATAAAGAAAGAGTTTATTACAAATTGTCGAAAGATTCGATTCGTTAGAATCCGATCCAAGAACAGGGATTTTTAGTCAAAATAGAATTCTCGGGAGATATAGAAAGATGCAAAACTATATATTTCTATTTTTTCTATATTTGAATTATATATACATACGCAATAGAGGAAGATAAAATTCGTTTTATTTGTCTCGCCAAATTCGAATTTCATTTCACATAAGGAAAAATTCGCTTTTTATCTTGTTGATAGAGGTTTACTCATTAGTAATCAGTAATATCGGTAAAAAAAAAATAATATAATAATAATAATTATCCACAGAATTCGTTTTTCGACAATTCCATTTTATGTCACAAAGTCAAAGCCCGCATAATGGGCTTTGACTTTGATTCTGATAAACTAACTAACTACCTTTTCACTACAAAGAAAATAATTTAACTTAAGACTCTACTTGATTGAATTTTGATTCAAAGGACAAAAACCGTGT